ATGAATCATAGTTAGAATAGTTTGTAATCTATTTCCTATATTCCGCGCGTTCCGGATACTAGAATGAATATCCGACGAGGTAAAACCATCTGTATCAAGATGACAGAACCACCCTCTGTAGTATCCATAGGATCAATTATAACAAGTCACACACTCATATTCCGGAAATACAGAAACAAAGAAATTCCACGGTCGAACTACCCAAAAATAGAATGGGCTAAAAACGACCTAAATGATTCACTTTGTAGTGAAAAGCGATTTAGTAGTTCTTGTGAATCTAATTCATTGAAATTCCATCCAGTAAAATGGAAGAATTATAAATCTCCAAAATAATAGATAGGAATATCGCAAATAGAGCCATTGCAATACCCATCAAAGGAGTAGTTCCCCAACCTGGAGCTACTTTACCATATTCCGAATTCAGTGGTTTCAATAAATCCCCTACAATGGTTCGTCTTGGACCAGATCTAGAACTATTCTCAACGGTTTGTGTAGCCATAAATCCTATTTTGTATTCAGTGAGAGCCGTTGACTTTGTATACCATTATATTGTAAATAAATGATCTTAGCATAGATCCATTGTGGTCTTAAAATTATATAATAATGGAAACAGCAACCTTAGTTGCCATCTCTATATCTGGTTTACTTGTAAGTTTTACTGGGTACGCCTTATATACTGCTTTTGGGCAACCCTCTCAACAACTAAGAGATCCGTTCGAGGAACACGGAGACTAGTTGAAGTAATGAGCCTCCCAATATTGGGAGGCTCATTACTTCAATCGAGATAATAAAAAATCATTTCATCTTTTTAGTTGGAACTTTAGGTGGTTCCCGAAAAAAGATGGCGAAAAATATTATTCCCAGAGTCGAGACTAAGAGGAATGTATAAACCAATGCTTCCATAGATTCGATTGTGGTTTACAATTATAGCTTCCATGCCTGTTTATTTTGGGTCGTCTCCCGGATAACTAAAGAGAAAGAGTCAAAGAAAGGGCAAAGGCAGCGATTCAAATCAAGATTTATCCGGCTCCCTGTCTATGTTATTAAATCACAAAAATAAAAGTAAGAAATCAATCTTGTATCAGACTACTTGTCGTCTTGTAGTAGGATCCCCAAGTTTTTGGAATGTTCCAAATTCTACTTGAGCATCCAAATCTGGGTCAATACCGGCAAAAACATCTCGGAACAAGGTTCTAGCGCCATGCCAAATATGTCCGAAGAAGAAGAGCAGAGCAAATGAAGCATGGCCAAAAGTAAACCAACCCCTTGGACTGCTACGAAAAACACCATCGGATTTCAAAGTAGCACGATCTAATTCAAAAATTTCGCCCAATTGAGCGCGTCGAGCATATTTTTTCACAGTAGCAGGATCACTATAACTGACTCCATTCAGTTCGCCACCATAGAACTCCACAGTTACACCTACTTGTTCGACACTATACTTCGACTCTGCCCTTCGAAACGGAACATCGGCTCTAACAATACCGTCTCCGTCTACCAAAACAACCGGAAATGTTTCAAAAAAAGTGGGCATACGACGTACAAAAAGTTCACGCCCTTCCTTATCTCTAAAGATAGGGTGTCCTAACCACCCAACAGCTATTCCATCCCCGTTGTCCATTGAGCCCGCTCTGAATAATCCCCCCTTTGCCGGATTATTACCGATGTAATCATAAAAAGCCAATTTTTCAGGAATTTTAGACCAAGCCTCTGATAAACTTTGATTTTCGGCTATCCCAGCGCTAACTCTTCGATATATTTCTTGCTGGAAGTATCCCTGATCCCATTGATAACGAGTGGGACCAAATAATTCAATCGGGGTAGTTGCTGAACCATACCACATAGTTCCAGCAACAACAAAAGCGGCAAAAAAGACAGCAGCGATACTGCTGGAAAGGACGGTTTCAATATTTCCCATGCGTAATCCTTTGTATAGACGTTGGGGCGGACGGACACTAAGATGGAATAGGCCGGCTAATATGCCCAATGTCCCTGCTGCAATATGATGAGAGGCTATTCCTCCCGGAACAAAAGGATCAAAACCTTCCACACCCCACGCTGGATTTACAGATTGTACCCTTCCGGTTAGTCCATAAGGATCGGACACCCATATTCCAGGACCATACAACCCCGTTACATGAAATGCGCCAAACCCAAAACAAGCCAACCCTGAAAGAAATAAATGAATTCCAAAAATCTTAGGTAAATCTAAAGAAGGTTTTCCTGTACGTTCATCAGAAAATATTTCTAGATCCCAGTACACCCAATGCCAAATAGCTGCCAAAAAGCATAAGCCAGAAAACACAATATGTGCCCCGGCCACACCTTCGTAACTCCAAATACCCGGATTCGTTATAGTACCTCCTGTGATACTCCAACCGCCCCATGAATTGGTTATTCCTAAACGAGTCATGAAGGGTATAACAAACATACCCTGTCTCCACATCGGATCAAGAACGGGGTCAGAGGGATCAAAAACCGCTAGCTCGTATAGAGCCATCGAACCGGCCCAACCAGCAACTAGAGCTGTATGCATTATATGAACAGAAATCAAACGACCCGGATCATTCAATACGACGGTATGAACACGATACCAAGGCAAACCCATGGAAATACCCCTTTAATCAACGAATAATAGACACTATGTAACTTTATTGCATTGTAAAAAGTAAAAAAACTATGCTCTGGACCCACTCTTTCGGTAGATTTTCTCGAGGAAAGAATTAATATTTGTTCTATTCTTTTAGTAATAATAATAGATAGTAATAATAGACGAATTCCATTTGTAGGAACAAAAATAAGCAGATCTATTCTATACCCGATAAGTACCAATACGCAATGGTAGAGGGGATTGATCCCACTTTAATTTTCTATGAGTGAAGACATACCCATTTGTTCATATCATTCCAAAGACCCATTCGTTTCGTAAAAATTTTCCTTTAGTCATAATCATTCGGTTTTCTTTTTTTATGTTATTGTTATGAACTTATTCAATTTATGGATAAACTATGATAAAGGCTAATCTTATTAAGACAATAAACCCGTTGTTACGCTTCCACATCAAAGTAAGATATAGTACTTAATTTTTTTTCTTTCATTTTATGCCTATTGGTGTTCCAAAAGTACCTTTTCGAAGTCCTGGAGAGGAAGATGCATCGTGGGTTGACATATAGTGCGACTTGTCAGATATATTGGGTCACATGGAATTTCCCCATTCTCTCCCCTGATCGAGATATCCCCTCTTTCGCCCAAAAAAAGATTGATTGAATTATCAAAAGTTTGGAGCGTGAAATACAATTTAATCCTATTTATTTTTTGTAGGGGTATCAGATTAATATTATCAATTAGAATAATTTATGGTTGGCTCGACTGGACCAAAAAAATGAAGTATCCAGGCTTCGTTTAGAAAAAACCCAATTGGTAATATATCTAAGATTACTACTTTTATAATATTCTATTTATAAACAGGAGCGATCTCAAACTGTTTAATCAATCGAGTAATATAATGAATACATTTAATATAATGAATACATTGAATATTTAGTGGAAGACATGAAATAAATGAAATTGAAAAATAAAAAAGCCATAGCAAAAAGACGTGGTATTGGGACATTTGCCCTATATGTGCAAATAAAAATCGGGCCTATCTTTACTCGGAGTAGAGCATAAACCTAAAAAAATTGAAAAAGCCCATTCAGGAACAAGAAAATGGCATCGTTATTTGGATTCGATCTCGATGAAACAATACATCAATGAGAAGTTCATTCGATAAGTTTAGTAAATTATTTATATATATATTTTATTTATATATAGGTAAAGTAAACAGGCCAAAACAAATCCTTCTTGAAAAATGGAAGAAAAAAAGCCCTTTGTTAGAAGTTAGAAAGAGCCCCCTATGAAAATAAAAAAGAATGAGGGCTGCAATCTACACATTGATTCTTTTTTTTTTGCGCGATTTTTGGTAAACCGTATGCATCAAAAGGTGCGCGTACGGTTCCTAAGGATACAATTATATCCTAATCAACCGACTTTATCGAGCAAGATTACTTTTTTTAGGCCAAGAGGTTGATAGCGATCTCTCGAATCAAATTATTGGTCTTATGGTATATCTCAGTCTAGAGGATGATAGCAAAGATCTGTATTTGTTTATAAACTCTCCCGGGGGGTGGGTAATACCCGGAGTAGCTATTTATGATACTATGCAATTTGTACAACCAGATGTACAGACAATATGCATGGGATTGGCCGCTTCAATAGGATCTTTTCTTCTGGTCGGAGGAGAAATTACCAAACGTCTAGCATTCCCTCATGCTCGGCGCCAATGAGTTTTGTATTTGAGAGAAAAAAGAAGACTATGCCTTCGCCATATGAAATATGACTATTAAGTAATAATAGCATGGCATTTTGAATTCGATATGAGAAACCCCCCCTTTTTTTTTATTTTTGTTTTTTTTTTTCAAAAATCAATCATTAGATTATATATCGAACGAATAGTATGAGATAAAGGGCATTTCCGATTTTATCTGATTTATCGGAAGCCTATTGCAGCGTCACAAACTTTTTTGTTTTCACACCAGAGGGATAATAACAATATTTATCTTAGGAAAGAATACAAAAAAAAGAAACTTTGGGATTGCTTAATAACAGACTAAATAAATATATAAAGCAACGGAACCATCATAGTATGTTTTAACTACTCCAAAATAAAATGAAGGATGGTTATTGGATTATTTACCGATCGGGGTCTGATAGGCCCTATATTTGAATATTTGAATTTGATTTTATACTTCGGAATGGAGGTTATAAAGTAAATTCCATTGTATAGCCGTATGCAATGCGCAAAAGATGCCTGTACGGTTGTTCAATTCTATCTTTTGGTTTTCATATCATTACTCGTTATTTAATTTATTCTCTTTGATTTCTCTTCGAGATAGAAGAACCATTTATTAGGTTATATAATCAGGGTAATGATCCATCAACCTGCTAGTTCTTTTTATGAGGCACCCGCAGGAGAATTTATCCTGGAAGCGGAAGAAATGATGAAGCTGCGCGAAACCATTACAAGGGTTTATGTACAAAGAACAGGCACACCTCTATGGGTTGTATCCGAAGACATGGAAAGAGATGTTTTTATGTCAGCAACAGAAGCCCAAGCTCATGGAATTGTTGATCATGTAGGGGTAGAATAAAAAATAACAGGGATTTCGCGCAAATACAAATACGCCATTTGAAATTTTATCTTCTTACTGGGTTTGATAGAGTATTCTATTAATTAATTTATTACTATAGAAGTAATTCCTAATCGGCCGGTTAGGATCGATCTAAACCAGCTCATTATGTATACGAGTCAACATGCCAACTATTAAACAACTTATTAGAAAGACGAGACAGCCAATCAGAAATGTTACGAAATCCCCCGCCCTTGGGGGATGCCCTCAGCGACGAGGAACATGTACTAGGGTGTATGTGTGACTCGTTCAGAGCATGGACTGGGGCAAAAGAAAAGAACCCATTTTTCCAGTATCAGTGATCAGTAACAGTAAATAAGATAAAATAAAACGGAAGAACCCCATTCACTATCTAAAAAGTATCTATCATACCCTTCTATTGTCTATCAAAATTTATGGTTTCTAGTGGTGTAAATCCAATCGTCTCCATTTTCAATTTAAGATGAGAAAGAATTTCCCATTGGTAGCAAATGTTTATCCATTAAGCGGGGGGAATCCCATTTAAAGGCAAGAAAGATTACGCCCTTACTCTTTCAACAACGGACTAAGAGGGTCAGCTACACAGTTAATCTTCATAATTAAATACCGTTACTGTATAAGTGGATCTCGTTGTGAAAGACGGATTACTGAATAATTCATGGGTAGAGCCAAAAAGTGTGAACTGTACAAGTTAACAATAGCATTGATTAAATGAAAGAAAAGAAGGGGCTCCGGTGTATAGAAGGGATCTCGCCGTTTAAGAAGTAACCATAGAAACGATGGAACCCACTATTTTTTTTTTATTCATTTCTATTTTATATTTACTACTTTTTGTTTTTATTTAATATTAATATGCTTTTTTTAATATCTAGTATCAATATCAATATTATTTCTTATTTCGAGGTAAAATGCCTATAAAAAAAAAAGAAAAAATCGTGGGCGGGAAGGTTATAGTAGCAAAAGCCGTTGGAGTTTTTATTTTATACATTGGAAGGATCCGTTTTGTTATTAACAAACTAGTAAAGGGGAAGGGAATAACTGAAAGAAAAGAAATCAATTAGTTATTTATCAAAGTTTCATTTATTCAATGACCAGAATTAAACGAGGATGTATAGCTCGGAGACGTAGAACAAAAATTCGTTTATTTGCATCAAGCTTTCGAGGGGCTCATTCAAGACTTACTCGAACTATTACTCAACAGAAAATAAGAGCTTTGTTTTCGGCTTATCGGGATAGAGGTAGGCAAAAGAGATATTTTCGCCGTTTGTGGATCACTCGGATAAATGCAGCAATTCGAGGGAATTTAGTATACTATAGTTATAATATTTTCATACACAATCTGTACAAGGAGCAGTTGCTTCTTAATCGTAAAATACTTGCGCAAATAGCTATATTAAATAGAAATTGTCTTTCTATGATTTCCACTGAGATTATAAAATAAGTAGATTGGAAGGACTCCATAGGAATGTTTTAAATTTTAATGGAGTGCGCTGTAAAATGAACTCCGGGAAGGTAGAATAGAAATTAGTATGATAAAATATAATCAAATAATATGATAAAGTCGTCAAAATGAACAAACAAGACGTTCAATAAAAAAAGATTTCTTCTTTTTCCCCGATACTTTTTTTCTTATGACACGACACTCACATCTTAATTCGCGAATTTTTCGAACAAAACATCAATCCGCCTTTGAGTTCGTATTGGAATTTTGATTCAAGTGAAGAGTAAGCCTATCCCCCTTTTTGATTCTAAGACCCGCAGTTCTAGCAGCCGACTCACCTCTTTCAAATTGTTTCTCATTATTAAGAAAGGGTAACAAAGATAAAATACGAGCTTGCTTGATAGCAATAGTAATTAATCGTTGTTGTTTTAAGTTTAATCTATTCACCCGTCTAGATAATATCTTTCCTTGTTCACTAATAAATCGACTAATTAAACTCATGTTTCTATAATCAATTCGATCCCCCGACCCAACCGGGGGCAAACGCCTACGAAAAGATCGCTTGGATTTAAAATAGAGTCGCTTGGATTTATCCATGATTTGTTTATTCCTTATCCCGAAAATCCTAATTTTGTCGGGGATTTCTTTTTGGTTTGTTTATCTTTAAATATATGTTATATATAATATATGGTATATGACATTTTTCATCTTCCTTGGAAGGATGACATACAATACATACGTGTAATCGGTTCCATCTATTTCTTTATCTCCCCATGAATTGTATATTTGTAACAAAAGGGACAGAATTTTCTCAATTCCAATCGACTAGGCGTATTGTGTCGATTCTTTTGAGTAATATATCTGGAAATACCAACCCTCTTTGATTCCTTATTAGCATCATTTCGAACAGCACAATTGGTACATTCCAAAATAACTGTTACTCGAACATCTTTCCCCTTGGCCATGAACCCCCTTTGTATTTTTGATTCACTCAACTATTCTATTTTGCGATCCAAAGAGAAAAAAGGAACGAAAAAAAAAATAAAAAAAATAGAAGTTGCTAACTCGAAATAAAATTATGAAAAATTTCGTTGCAATCAAGATAGTAATAATAAGTAATACAATGATTTCTAACTACATTTCTAATCCCAATATAGCGTTTCGTCTTTCATTTAAGTATTTTGTATGATATTGTTGACCTATCCATCAATTTCCATTTCCGTTCTCATTCTCTTTTTAATTATTTTAATTAAAATTATTTAAATTAAAAATTTTATTTTAATTCGAGCCTCGGGCCTGAGGCCCGAGTTCCGAGTTTCACTGAATTTGAATCCACTTTTATTCTTTCTCTTTTCGAACTTATTCAAATTTTAAAAATTCTAAAATTAAAAGATGGGAAGGGGAGGGATTAGTCACAGAGATTTTATTAAATCCCTAATCTTCTTCACCACTTCCCATGTTACTAACTAGAATGAAAAAAAGGGGAATATCAGCGCATCCGGAAATAAACGATTGATCTCTATCAATAGACCTGCTAAAAACCCGAACCATATAGTACTTACTACCGGCGCCACGGAGAGATATGTTTTTAGATCTCGCATTTTATTTGAAATCCTCCTTCTTTATTGGAATTTGTAATACATATATGATCAGACATATATGGAGTTAATGATCGCTTGTATTTGTCCGCGGAATCCCTAATTCAAATTGAAATGTACAACGATTCAGTAGAATATTCCTTTTCTTAAAAAAAACGTGCCCTTTTCTGTACCAGCGTTTCCCCAAAATATTCATTTTTTTTACAGCGGGTTTCATTATACGTAACGCATATAAGTAGTTTATTATAACTAATTAATAATTAATTATATGTTCTATGATATGAGATCAAAAAGAAGAAATGACAAGATAATTTTTGTATAGAAATGGAGTAAATAAAGATGTGGAAAACAATACGGGTATTCTCTACAATGACACTGTAACCCAATTGAAAGGGATGTAGCGCAGCTTGGTAGCGCGTTTGTTTTGGGTACAAAATGTCACGGGTTCAAATCCTGTCATCCCTACCTATTCTATTACTTATCTTATGAGCAGGAATCGTAACGAGGGATCAATTGAAATCGATTAAATTGGGCATCCATAACATGATCAATCTTTCATTTGACTCTATTCTACTATAGAATAGGATACGCATGCAAAAATATAATATATTAGGGTTACTTACAAAATATTTAGTGTGATAATAAAGCGCTCTTAGTTCAGTTCGGTAGAACGCGGGTCTCCAAAACCCGATGTCGTAGGTTCAAATCCTACAGAGCGTGATCCCATTCTTGTTATTCTTAGGTCGAAAATTACACTGAAATGAAATAATTGAACAGCAATTTCAATTTGACCCCTGCCCTATGTATTAAAATTAATAAAGCAAATAGGGGTCAATCAAAAAAAGAGCTATTAATTAATTAAAGGTCCAACTGATCACCGCGTCTGTATTGTAAATATGCGGTTACAAATAATCCAGCCAAAGTAATAGGAATTAGACCTAAGACAATTCCAAATAGAAAAACTTCAATCATTTCAATTTGTTTGAAAGAGGAAAAGGAGAGGTAATATCTATTCTTAACTATTAATTCATATTGCCCATGAATCTCAATGACCAAAAATTGGAAATTGACACGGTAAGAAACTTAAGAAACTATAGAATATATGGAATAACACAGAAAGATTTCGTTTTTTTATGAATCGTTTGTTCAATTAATTTCAAATAAGTCGTATCTTGTTCAACCCGATAAATAGAGCTGAGGTTATAGTTAAAACCGCTAGTAGAAAACCGAAATAACTAGTTATAGTAAGCATAAAGAGGCTAAATGAAATATGGTCTTTTTATACATATGTTTAGAAAGCACTTCCCTAAATTCAAATTTTTGAAAGATACAAACAAGAATAAGCAAAAAGACCAATTTCACTTATTCTTTCAATTGAAAGTTTTTGATTCATCAATCCTTCTAAACAGTAATAAAAAAAAATGGGAGTGACATAGGTAAGAAATCAATTCATCATCTGTGATATCTGAGCATCCCCTAATTCCCAATCAACAGATTCATCTTAAAAACTAATATTCTTATACTAATATTATATATTATAATTAATAATCAAAATTAGAAATAATAAAAAACTCTGTTGTGTAACTTCATTCAAAAAATGAAATTGAATCGCTTTAAAATTGGAAAATCATTTCTATTTTGATTTTGATCTTTTTTTTATTATTGTATCGAATACATTGTGCATTTTCGAACAAAGAATGACCTTATATTATACTAGAATCTCCCTTTTTTTTACTTTTACTTTATTACTTTCC